AGATTTCATAATAATCCGACCAATCATCCCCTTTCTTTTCATCTTTGTCATATTTTTCTTTTTCGGATAAAAGCAGATTTTTCAACTTCCTGAAATCCTGAAGGAAATCATACACAAATTGGAAAAGACTATCCCGCAAAACTTCTCGAAATTTTAGCTTTATTAAATATTTGAAAAGACGATACCGCAAAAAAGCACTAGCCTCGTCGAAATTTAAATTGAAATACTCGGTGAAATTGTCATCCAAAGTAGAAAAATATTGGACAAGACTATACCGCAACCGCAAAAATTTTTGAAATTCTAGCCAAGTACTAGCCTTGTCGAAATTGGAATACTCGTCGAAATCGGAATACTCGTCGAAATCGGAATCCTCGTCGAAATCGGAATACTCGTCGGAATTCTCACGCTTTCGCTTTATAAAAAGACCAATAGCAATGGAATCGCGGAGAATATAATCGACAAGATCCTGTAAGCCCGACTCGACAAGACAACGATCTAGAGTTAGACCTGATATTTGCGAGTCGACGAATCTATTCCTATCAGGATTCTTTTTTAGAGACGAAAATAACATTTGCACAGAATTCCGAAAATTTGTTTTTGCATTTTCATCAGAATATGGAATATTTTTTAGCTGAAAAAATGGAATTTTCACATAATACAGAAACTCTGTCTCCGGATGACTTTGCGCCTGTCTTTCCGCCTCTTTTTTGGCTTCTTTTCTTCTTTCCGATAACAAAGTATTTTTAACCTTCATGTAATCCTGCAAGAAAAAATCCAAAAAAAGAAAAATACAAAGGAGAGCCCCTGTCTCTGAATAAGACGGAATAACACCGTCCTCCACAAGTTTATCTATAAGATCCTTTATATCTGAAATTTTCTTTTCGAGGAATGCATTGATACGATTAATATCGTTGATATACTTTTGAAACTCGTTGCTTTGAAAAGAGTCGCTATCATTTTCAAAATCATCCCCAACCTGGATCCTCCATTTTTTCTGTTTTTTGTAACTGGACATAGATCTGATCCAAACGGGTTCAAGTCTTTCATATTTACCAAAACATATACGGTTCCCTAGATAACATACGCCCTTCAGCCTTATCCCTTCTTCTTTATAAATATAAATAAAAATAGATAGAACCATCATAGGAATCTTACTCTCCTAAATCAAGTTTTATGAGTAGCGCCATTACTACTCGTTTATGTTTACAAAAAAATTCCGAATCAAAAAATTAATGATATTTTGAATATATATTTAAATCAAAAATCGCAGTGTTGTCAAGTGGCTTTTCCATGTACTCGAATTCTGTCTATTCTATTTATTTTGATTTCGAATATTTTTTCTATTTCTTTCTATACGGAAATTCGCAGATAGATTATCGATCGGAATGAATAGCCACATGTATATTTTTCCTCCTTTCTTATAAGTGGAATCGTTTTCTATACGATATATATTAACTCGATTATCTCAGTCATTTTTTTGATGACTTTTTTTGTTCGATTCGCTGCTCGAATATTAAAATGAAAATAAATGAAATAGATCAACCTTTATCTATTTCATTTTTTTCATTTTAATATTCATCGTCCCACCGTATTTCATTTGTATAACAGGTACGTGCCCAATCGATAAAGTGTTTGAACATTTTCAGGAACAAAAGCATTCTTATAATATGACCAATCAGCCAACCAGCAAAACAAGTTCTTACAAATAGTAGTTTGTTCGCCCTGTCTTTAAGATAGCTGTTGACTAATGGGAGGATCATTGAATCCGGTGGAATGTACGGGTTGTACAATTGCACAAAGAAGGTTATCATAAATTCCAATTGAGGGAAGAAGAGGCGCTTTCCCACTATCGTTGCCTTTTCTTTAGGATCCAAAAACCGCCAGTTCTCCAAAGGTGTTAGACTGGTCCATAAGAGCTGAACCAAGAAAAATGCCAGAAAGAACAAGAACATTTTTATGCGATAACGTTGAACCAATCCTTCATAGAGCGGCCTGTGATAGACCGATGTGAACATCACGAATTGTCCCGTAACAAAACCAGCCATTGCTGCTACCCGTCTCTGGTTGTCTTCTGTCAAGAAGCTGGGGCCAACGAAGAGATAGCAGTGCAGAGCTATGGTGGGTATGGTCATAAATCCACAAAAGAGTCCCGCTCCAATCACTGAATTGAGTATTTTCTCGAATATCTTCTGCAAAAAGGATGACCCTAAGACTGCCATTTGTCCCACGAATAGGACGAATAGGAATAGGAATAGAGCTAGTAATAACTCTATTCCGCGTGCAATCATTGAATCGGAATTGCGGATTTTATTCAATAGGTTAAGGAATTGCACAAACAATGCTTGCATTTTCATCGCCAATCGCCTTAGAAAAATAAGGAAATAGATCTGGGTAAGCATGATAACCAGCTCGCTTTCTTTCTTTCGTAGCAAAAATATATAACATAGCAGAATTATTATTACGAGACCAAAAATGAGTACCATGACTAGCAATTTGCTTT